AATTAAGGCGAATAACGGGACTTGAACCCATGACAATTAGAATCACAACCTAATACTCTAACCTACTGAGTTATATTCGCCAGTCTAATTTTTACCAATAAAGTTTTTTTAAGCCATAAATTAAAGAAAGTCGACTAAATCTTAAAAAAGATATTCTAGAGAGTTTAAAACTTAAATTTAAAGCCACATTACGACCTGTAAAAATACAACAATTATTTATAAAACAAATTGAGTTTTTTTTTATATAATTACTTAATAAATAACAACTATTCCATAAAATTGCTGTAGAGAATATAGAATTATTTATAAAAAGTTTTAGTATTAATCTAGTCATTTCTTTATTTTTTAAAATAAGTCTGGATTTTTTATCTTTTTTTATTAATTTTTTCATATTAAATTTTTATTTAATCCCAAGGGTTTAAGTAATTAAATGTTCTATATTCTTGCGAAAATTCTAACGACTCGCTTATAATTTTTTTTTTATTTTCATTATATTTTATTTCGATAAAACCGCTTAGTGGAAAGTCTTTTTTTAATGGATTACCTAAAAAACCATAATCTGTTAAAATTCTTTTTAAATTACTATGGTTTATAAAAAAAATACCAAATAAGTCCCAAATTTCGCATTCATACCAATTGGCCGTAGAATGTACACTTTCGCAAGAATAAATTCCTGTTAATTCATCAGTATAGATTTTAACTTTTATCCTATTATTGTAAACTAAACTTAATAAATCATAACTAATTTCAAAACGAAATTTATTATATATATAATCTACTCCTGTTATAGAGCTTAATATTTTGTATTGACTAAAAGTATTTAATTTTAAAAACATCATTATAAACTCTAAATATTCTATTTTAACAAAAATAGATATTTCATTATTATAAACAGAAAAACTTTTTAAAGGTAAGAGTTTAGAAAAATTTTTTAACGATTTCATTAACAATTTATTATTATACATACTTTAAAATTTTATAAAAAAGTTTATCGATCAATTTCTCCAAAGACAATGTCTTGAGTTCCAATTATAGTAACAACGTCTGCTATCATATGCCCTTTTACCATAAAATCTAACGATTGAAGATGATTAAATCCTGGTGCTTTTATTTTACAACGATATGGACGATTTGTTTTGTTTGAAATTAAATGAACCCCAAATTCTCCTTTAGGTGCTTCTGATGCCGTAAAAGTTTCATTAGGTAAAATTGTTAAACCTTGAGTACTTATTTTATAATGATGAATTAAAGATTCCATAGAACTTTTCATGTTATATCTATCAGGAGGAGTTATTTTATTATCTTGTGTTAAAACTAGACCTTGATTTATATTATCTATACAAAACTTTATAATTTTTAATGATTCTCGCATTTCTTGTATTCGAATAAGATATCTATCAAAGCAATCTCCATTAGTTCCTATAGGGATATTAAATCTTATTTTGTCATAAACATCGTAAGGTTGTGACTTTCGTAAATCCCATTTTTTACCGGATCCTCTTAACATAACACCACTAAAACCCCAATCATATGCATCTTTTAAGGATACAATTCCTATATCCACCAATCTTTGTTTCCATATTCTATTTTCTGTCAGCATATCTTCCATTTCATTTAATCTTGTTGTAAATTGATTTGTAAATATAAAGATATCTGTTAATAATTTTAATGGAAGATCTTTAGAAACTCCTCCAGGCCTAAAATATGCTGCATGCATTCTAGCTCCTGAAGCTCTTTCATAAAATTCCATCAACTTTTCTCGTTCTTCAAATGCCCATAAAAAAGGAGTCATAGCACCAACATCCATAGCATGACAACCGACAGCTAATAAATGATTTAATATTCGTGTTAATTCAGCAAAAATAACACGAATATATTGAGCTCTTATTGGTACATTAGATCCAGTTAACTTTTCAATAGCTAAACAGTAAGTGTATTCTTGAGCCATCATCGAAACATAATCTAGTCTATCAAAATAAGGTAATGCTTGAATATAATTTTTATATTCTATTAATTTTTCTGTTCCTCTATGCAATAATCCAATATGAGGATCAGCTCGTTCTACTATTTCACCTTTTAATTCTAATACTAAACGCAATACTCCATGAGCTGCTGGGTGTTGTGGACCAAAATTTAAAGTAAAGTTTTTAATTTTTTTTAGTAAAAGTTTTTTTTTTAATGACATATATTTAATTTTAAAATTTTAATTATCTATTTTAAAATATGCTTATCAATAAACTTACTTTATATGTAATTAGATATAATAAAGTTGGATTTATAAATAAAAATATAAATGTATAAAAACAAACAATTAAACAAAAAGTGTTTTGACTTTTTATTGGTAAGTATAAACTGCCTACTAAACAATTTTCAAAAAAAATTGTTTTCATAATTCTAAGATAATAAAATGTAGACACAACACTACATAATATAGCTAATATAGCTACATAATATAAATATGATTTTATTGATACAAGAAAAACACTAGCTTTTGCTAAAAAACCTATTAAAGGAGGAAAACCTGCTAAAGATAATAAAACAAAAAACATACTTAAAGCCAAAATTTTATTTGATTTAAATAGTAAAGAAAATTCACCTAAATCTTTACTATACTTACTAGATGTGTTGTATTTTAACTTAGTTAACAAAAAACTAGACCATATAAAAGCACCTGCCAACATATAAATAAGTAAATAAATTAATAACATTTGAACTCCATCAAATGTTCCTGATGAATATGCTATCAATGCATAACCCATATGTCCTATTGAGCTATATGCAAATAAACTTTTTAATTTTCTTTGTTCTATAGCCGTAAACGATCCTACTATAATAGATAATAATGCTATAACAATAAGTACATAAATCCATAAATCCATAAATCCATAAAAACTGTAATAAAATATTCTAATTAATAATGTAAATAAACCTAACTTTGGGATAATTGCAAAAAAAAAAGTTGAACTAGTAGGAGAACCTTCATAAACATCAGGTAACCATCCATGAAATGGTGCAATAGATAATTTAAAAAACATGCTGATTAAAATAAATACTATAGCAAATTGAATAAAACTATAATCAGATATGTCTGAAAAAATATTTAATTCTTGATAATTCTTAATAATAGATGACAACTTTAATTGCATTAAAAAAATAAAATCTTCAACACTTATAGTACTACTATTTTCATATCCGACATTATTAAAAAAATAATATAATTCATTATCAAAAACTTTATAGTTTTCATTTTGATTTAATCTTAATAGAAATGCAGATTGTAGCATTACTACATTACTTGAGTCTAAGTTTGTATTTACATCATTTACTAGTAAATAATTGTCATAAGTAAACCAAAAAAATAAGTCTTTAAAATCTTCAAAGTTGGTGCTACCGGTAAAACCATATATTAGTGAAGATCCGAATAAAAATAATCCCGAAGATAATGATCCTAAAACAAAATATTTTAAGCCAGCATCTACTGAATAATTTGAATTTTTTTTAAAAGAAGCCATGACATAAAACGATAAGCTTTGTAATTCTATTGATAAATACGCTGTAATTAAATCGTTAGATGAACATAATAAAAGTAAGCCTAAAATAGCAAATAAATATAATAAAATATATTCAAAATTATTTATTTTTTGAAATTCTAAATTTTTTTTTATATTAAAAAGACATACTATTGAAAAAATAATAATAAATAACTTTGAGAAGTAACTTAATGAATCACTAATAATTGTATTATTAAATTGATTTATATTTACCACATATAACGGGTCATTAATAAAAAGTAAGAACGACAAAAACAATATAAAAATTCCTAAATTTATAATAGAATTTTGTATAATTAAATATTTTTTTTTTGTACTGATAATAGAACCATATAACAAAAGAAATAATATAGATATACTTAAAAATAATTCAGGTAAAATACTTAAATTTTTAAAAGAAATTAAACTAGTTAAATACATATTTTATTGAAGTTTTGGGGTAAAAGGATTTGAACCTTTAAATCCTCACATCAAAAGCGAGAGCCTTACCTAATTTGGCTATACCCCACAGAGAGTTTTATTATCTTTAACGAGATTCGAACTCGTATATTTACCGTGAAAGGGTAATGTCTTAACCATTAGACAATAAAGACATAAATTTATCGATACAACAACTCTAACAACATGTTGACACTCATATGAACAGGAGTTAGGAATATTTTTGGATAGATTCCCATTATTAATGTTCCAGTAATTAATGGTAAAAATATTAAAAATTCACGTTTATTTATATCTTTAAAAATTAATATATATTGTGTTTTTAGATTACCGTAAATTATTCGGTTAAATAACCATAATGAATAACATCCACCTAAAACCATTCCAGTAGCACTTATAATTGTAATACTTGTATTAGCAGTAAATGACCCTGTTAATATTAAAAATTCACCTACAAAACTACCCGTGCCTGGTAATCCTATATTTGCCATTGTAAATAGTAAAAAAATAATGCTATATAAAGGCATTATATGAACTAAACCTCCATAATATTTTACCATTCTAGTGTGATATCTTTCATAAACTATACCTATGATTATAAATAAAGCACTGGCAACAAATCCATGACTAATACTTTGTAAGATTGCGCCTTCTAAACCTATAGTGTTAAAACTAAATAAGCCAATAATAACTAAATTCATATGAGCTACTGATGTGTAAGCAATAATTCTTTTAAAATCAGTTTGTCTTATAGCTGTACATGATGTATATATTATTCCAACGGCAGCCAATGAGTATACTAATGGAGTAAAATAAAAATTAGCTTCTGGAAATAACGGAAATAAAAACCTTAATATGCCATAAGTACCTAATTTTAGTAACACACCAGCAAGTATTACCGAACCTGAAGTGGGAGCCTCTACATGAGCTTCAGGCAACCATATATGCATAGGTAACATAGGTACTTTTGTCGCAAATGATGCAAAAAAAGTAAACCATAAAAATTTTTGCTCTAATTCTGTTAAATTAACAGATATTAAAATCTCGTAATCGGTCGTTCCTGTTTGATAATAAATATATAATATACCTAACAACATTAAAACCGACCCTAGTAACGTATATAAAAAAAAAAAATATGCAGCTCTAATCTTTCTTTCTCTAGAACCCCAAATTCCTATAATTAAAAACATAGGAATTAAAACACTTTCAAAAAAAATATAGAATAATAATAAATCTAAAGTAGTAAATACTCCTATTAAAAAAAATTCCATTAATAAAAAAAATACCAAATATTCTTTAAGATTATGTGTTATGCTATTCCAACTAATAAGAATACATAAAAAAGTTAATAACGTTGTTAGTAATATGAAGAATAAAGAAATTCCATCAATACCTAGTATTAAATTAATATTAAAAAAGGGTATCCAATATAATTTATTTACAAACTGAAATAACCCTGTTGATGAATCAAACCATACCCATAAAAGTAAAGAGCAGATGAATATCAAACATGAAGCTGTTAAAGCCGTTATTTTTAACAAAAATTTATTAAAAGTTGGAATAAATAATAATAAAACGATACTTAATAAAGGTAAACTTAGTAAAATAATTAATATATTGCTTGTTGTAATTAACATATTATTTAAAATTTATAACATTTTATAGGATTTGAACCTATGACCATTAGCTTAGAAGGCTATTGCTCTTTCCTACTGAGCTAAAAATGTTTTTATTTAAACAGTTTTAATAATCTTAGAAAAGAATGGGATTCGAACCCATGGTATAAAATATTCTATACAAAGATTTAGCAAACCTTCACTATAAGCCACTCAGTCATCTTTTCTTATAAACATATTTTTTAAGTTTTTTCCAGCTACACGTTCCCGTACAGCTACCTTGTTACGACTTCATACAGGTTATTAATACTTCACTAAATATATTTTTCCCATTAATCAATAATTTTAAAATTATTAATATAATTTTGAAATTATACCTTCAAGCAATATTAACTCCCCGCATGTGACGGGCGGTGTGTACAAAACCAAGATACGTATTCACCACAACAATTTCTAATTTGCGATTACTTGTGATTCCAGCTTCATATATACGAGTTTCAGTATATAATCCGAACTAAGAAAATTTTTAAAGATTCATAAAAAATTATAACTTATTGTAATTTTCATTGTAGCACATGTATAGCCCAGTTTATAAAGGCCACAGGGACTTGACTTTGATTCTTACCTTCCTTTTATTTATTATAAACAGTTACTTTTTAGTATTTTTATTGTTTTATTTAGTAAATAAAACATTATAATGTATTATATAAAAAGCTAAGAGTTACATTCGTTAAAGGAATAAACCAAACATCTCACGACACGAACTGACGACAGTCGTGCAACACCTGTTTTTAAAACAAAAAAATTAATTTAAAATTTAACAATTATTTTAATTTTATTTACTTTAAAAAATCAAAAACTGGTAAGATTTTGCGCGTATTATCGCATTAAACCACATGCTCCACCACTTGTAGTAGGCTCCCGTCAATTCCTTTGAGTTTTAATCTTGCGACATTACTCCTCAGGCGGAATGCTTATCGCGTTAGCTTAAACAATTTAAAAAAAATTTAAATTACAGCATTCATTATTTACAATATAGACTACCAGGGTATCTAATCCTGTTTGCTACCTATATTTTCGTTTCTCAATGTCAGTTTTTACTAAAGAATTGTCTTCACTTTATGGTATTCCTTTATGAATCAACAGATGTTACCCCTTCTCATAAAATTCTATTCTTCTGATACAAACTCCTAGTAATGCAGTTTTACATATTAATTTTAAATTATAATTTAAGATTTAATAATATAACTTACGTTACAATCTACAAACACTTTACGCCCAGTAATTACGGATAACGCTAGCCCCTCCCGTATTACCGCGGCTGCTGGCACGAGTATTAGCCGGGACTTTTTTTATTTTATAGCATTATTAAAAAATAAAAAAGAATTTTACAACAAAAAAGCCTTATTTTATTATATAAATATTGAATAAATTATAATATTCTCAAATAAAAAGTCATTCACGTAATATTGCTGGATCAAACTTTCGTTCATTGTCCAATATTCCTCACTGCTGGCTAAATAAAGCCTGGTCCTTGTCTCAGTTCCAGTGTGGTTAATCATCCGCTAAGATCAACTTAAGATCAAAGGCTTGGTATTCTTTAACAAAACCAACAACCTAATCTTTTGCAGTTATATTTTTTAGCAAAAATTTTATTTTTTTTTTAATATTAACACGATTTTTTAATTAATTAAATAACTTTAAATTTTTTATTTAATTAGTTGCGTTTTATCTTAAACTAAAAAGTAACAAAAAACTACAAAAACTCACCCGTTCGCTACTTATATTAAATTTAATATAGTATAACTCGCATGTGTAAAGCATATTACAAGCGTTCATCCTGAGCCAGGATCAAACTCAAATTATTTTAATTTAAAATATTTATATATTAAACTTTCTTATGAATAAAAATCTAAAATAAATTTAATAGTAGTAAAAAAAGGATTTGAACCTTTAACCTTTAGAATATGAACCTAATGAACTACCTTTGTTCTATTTTACTTAAATTTTTTAACTTTTAATATCATTTAAAGTTGATTCTTAATTAAAATAATATTTACCATTAAATTTTTATCTAAACTCTTGACATAGATCTAATAAGTCAGGTTACTTTTATATAGATTATATAAATTGAATTTCAAATTTTTTTGTAATTAAATATATCAATAAAATTTTATTAGCTTAGTTATTTATTAGCTTTTAACTTTGCAGTTTTTACACATTAAACCTATTAACGTAATAATCTTTTACGGTTTTTAGAAAATTTGTTTTAAGAATAAATTCATACTTAAATGTTTTCAGTATTTATTTAATATAAATGTAGCTACTCGACTATGCCTTTGGAAAGACAATCGAAACACCATTGATTTATTTTTCTTGGTCCTCTCGTACTAAAGTTTAATTCTTTCAATTTTCTTTTACTCACAGAAGATAGGGACCAAACTGTCTCACGACGTTCTAAACTCAGATCATGTACCACGTTATTTGGCGAACAACCAAACCCTTGGAACCTTTTGCAGCTCCAGGATGTGATAATCCAACATCGAGGTGCCAAACCACTTCATCGATAAGGTCTCTAAAAAGTGATTAGCCTGTTATCCCCGGCGTACCTTTTATTCGTTGAGCGATGATCTTTCCACAAAGAATCATCGGATCACTATAACCGACTTTCGTCCCTGTTTGATTTGTCAATCTTACAGTCAAGCAAGCAATTTAATATTATTCTCTAAAGCTTTTGAACTTGAGCTTACCTATAGCACACCTCCGTTACTTTTTAGGAGGTGACCGCCCCAGTCAAACTACCCATTATACAATGTCTTTTATTAGCTCATTTAAATAATAAGTGTGGTATTTCATAACTAATTACTATAGTAAATTTTTTAGAAAACTATTTTAATTTACCACATATTCTATACATTTTATTCAAATTTGCAATATATAACTATAGTAAAGGTGCACGGGGTCTTTCCGTCTACCTGCAAGAATTTCGCATCTTCACGAAAATTTCAATTTCACTGAAATTATTTTTAAGACAGTAGGACAGTCGTTACGCCATTCATGCAGGACACCAATTAAATACCAAGGAATTTCGCTACCTTAGGACCGTCAGAGTTACAGCCGCCGTTTACTGAGACTTATAAAAAAAGCCAGAACTTTTTTTTTTCAACTTACAGTACCGGGCAGGCGTCAGTCTCTATACATCATTTTGCAAATTAGCAGAGACCTGTGTTTTTAATAAACAGTCGCTGTCCCCGATTTTGTGACAGCTTAAAAAGGTTACCCTTAAAAAGCTACTCTTTATACCGAAGATACAGAGTCATTTTGCCGAGTTCCTTAAAAATAATTATTTCAATCACCTTAATTTACTAAATTTGTTTACCTGAGTCGGATTAAGGTACGGTTTTAAAAAATAAATAATAAAGCTATTTCTTGAAAATATTAAAAAACATTTATTAAGCCCCGTTAATAAAAATTAAATTTATATTTTGTCACTTTATTTTTAAAAAAATTTTAATTATACTTTATAAAAAAGTTTACTCATTAAATAAAACTTTCGTTTTAATTCTTAGAGACCGATTATACAATAAGCAAGATTAACTTTTACTTAAAAACCTTAAACAAAAGGTGACAATGTTATATTTCATTGTTATCGTTACTCATGTCAACATTCTCAATTCTGATACTTCTAACTTATATTACTACAAATCTTCAATAGCTTACAGAATGTTCTGCTACCATTTTATAAAAACATACGTCTATATAAATCTATAGTTTCGGTAAAAAATTTTAAGTCCCTATACATTTTCTATGCAAAAAAAAGTATATTAGTGAGCTGTTACGCTTTCTTTTAAGGATGGCTGCTTCCAAGCCTACCTACTAACTGTTTTTTTTTTTACAAATTTTTCACTTAAATTTTTTTAAGGACCTTAACTAATAGTCTGGGCTGTTTCCCTTTCGACAAATAAGGATCTTATCATCCATAGTCTGTTTGCTTAAAATCATTTAAAAACGTATTCGGAGTTTTTTAAAATTTTGTAAGACTACTAAATCCCCATTATTTTAAAAGTGCTCTACCTCGTTTAAAGTTTTTTAAACACTCTACTTAAATAGATTTCGCAGAAAACCAGCTATCTCTATGTTTGATTGGCCTTTCACCCCTAACTACAAATCATCTCAGTATTTTTCTACATACACGAGTTCGGCCCTCCTAAAAGCGTTCCCGCTTAAAAATCAGCCTGTTCATAGTTAGATCACATAGTTTCGGGTTTTATATTATAAACTAAAAAGCAATTTAATACTCATATTTTTTACGCCTACGTCTTTTAAAAACTTAAGCTCGCTTATAATTTAAACTAGTTGACCCATTATACAAAAGGTACGCTGCTGCTCTTTTGCTTGAGCTGCAACTGATTGTTTACACTAAGTTTTAGGGAGTTAACGCTCTAAAGCTCTATTTCACCTTTCCTTCAAAGTACTAGTACACTATCAATTGTTAAAAATTTTAAAGACTTTGAGGGTGGTTCCTCATTATTCAAACCTTACAAATATAAAGTTTTATTTTAAAAAAACATATATGTTTTTATTTTTAAAACTTACAGGGCTAAAACCTTCTTTGGCATTTTTAAATTTAATTTTAAATGTCCATATACGGATAAGTCTTATGACCGATTTCGTTCGCCACTACTTTCGGTTTCTCGGTTGATTTTTTAATTAGTTAATAAGATGTTTCAATTCACTAATTTTTGGAAAATCAATAAAAGATCAGTTTTCTGATAACGGATTTTAAAAGATCTCAGCAATAAGTATTACTCACTTTTAAATGTCGTGATTAAACGTCCGATTTTTAACATTTAGGCAGTCACTTAGTGCATTTTTTAATATTTTTAATGTACATAAATTATTAAAAATTATGTTTTTTATTTTATCCAATTTACTTTTGACATAATATATGAATTATATTGTGCTACATCAACTCCCATAACTGAAATAGGCATAAAACCATGATTTACACCACAAATTTCACTACACTGACCAAAATATAATCCTATTCTTTTAATAAATAAATTTATTAAATTTAAACGACCAGGACACGCATCTACTTTTAATCCAAAAGATGGTATAGTCCAGCTATGTAAAACATCAGCTGCTGTAACGTATAACCTTAAATGAGTCTTTACAGGAAATAATATTCTTCGGTTTGTTTCTAATAATCTGAAATATCCTTTTCTATTCTCAGGTAGACCTTCTAAAACCATCATATAACAATTATATTTGATATTGTTATTTCCAGTAACGCATGTACTATAATCAGATAGTTCGTAACCCCAATACCACTGATGGCCTATTATTTTAAAATTAATAACTGGCTCGATTAATTCATCCATAGAATACAATAATGTGAAAGATGGTGTCGCTAAAAATAATAATATTAAAGCGGGTATTGTAGTCCAAATGATTTCTAACTCATTTGAATGTGTAAACTTTGTACTCTGTGAAATTTTATTATCTGAGTAACTTAATATACAATTTAGTAGTAACCATCCAACAAAAAAAGCTATAAAGCAGATAACAACCATAATATGATTATGAAAATTTGTAATTCCCTCCATAGCTGGCGAAGCTGAATCTGAAAAATTCATCTGCCAATCAACAGGACAATCTAATAAAATAGGTTTATTAAACTCTGTGTTTAAATATTGAACTATATTATTGATAAACATATATTTTAAAAAAATTATATTAAATAGAAGATTTCACTTTATATAAATGTAATTTTATTAATTTAAACTTTAAAAAACCTAAAAGACATGTTATACAATAATATAGAAAGGTCTAAGCTAGATAAAAAACTACTTATTCTTCTGTTCAATGTATTTTAAAGTTTTAAAGGCAAGTTCATATAAATTAAAATTTAAGCTTTTCTGACTCTTATTGAAAAAAACTATTATATATTAATATCGTTTCTGTTTATCGAACTTGGGTTGAAAATTATATTCTTTCGTAAGTGTCTCAAGAATATACCTTTAATTTCCTCAACGGCTTGGTACTATATATAAAAATTATATTTTCTTTAAAAGACTTAAATTCTTACGATAATTTATTAGAAGCTATTAACTACGTGGCTGTTTTCTTGAAAGATATAGTAACGACGACAGATTTCACGCACATTTTTAATATATGCTACCATAATGAAAAATTTATGTTCATGTTATTATACCCGTTCCTTATAAAACCTCTCGGTAAAATAGTTTGGGTAACTCTTTTACCTCATTTTCATTTCGTTTCAGGTAGTTTCAATTTAAAATTAAACTCTTTTATACAAGAATTTAATAATAGTACAAAAGGATCTACTATCGCTTTTGATAAAAAAGAGAGTAAAACACGTAGTAGATGAAGAAAAATTACTTAAGTTCCTCGTTCTAAATAGTTGGTTGTCCTGGAATTCATCAAAGAATTTACTAAATAAGTATTTAAAACATAGTCAATTAACGGAAAAGTTTCTCGACGGATTACAATCTATTGATAGTAAAGAACTAGAACCAACAGAATTAGAAGAAGAAGAAAAATGGGAGGCTCTTTTTAGTCGCCTGATTAAAGATTTATTGTCTAAAAACCTAAAATCAGAATTGGACATAGAACTTTATATACAATTTAAGTTCGAAACAATAATCATTTACTCTGTATTGGTACGATGAAATAATTGTCGAAAAAACAAAACCCTCCCCGTCTTTTTAAACCAAAAATAAGATGATTTATAAAAAAGATCGTTACTCAAAAATATTTAAAGACATATTTGACGAATCAATTGAAAAATACTATAATGAGACAGCTGAGAAAATAGTTTCGTCAAAACTTAAAGAGTACAATATAAAAAAGGTAGATGATATGTTACAGTTTTTTAAGGAAAATAAGTTAAATTTAAGCGAGAAACTAAACAGTAATAAAAAAACCGCTATGCAATTAGAGATAGATCAAGTTGGGTCTGGGCCTACTTTAGTAGCTTTATTAACAAGAAACAGAGCTCTTGCTGAAAAGTGTAATTTATTTGGAGGTGAGTTTAAATGTATTTACACCTATTTATTAGAAGAGAGCGTAAGCTTTTTTATGTCAAAGAACAACTTTGACTTAAATATCAGTGGTGTTGAAGAAACTAAAGCTTACCAAATTACTAACAGAGAACAGGAAAGCTCAAAAGTATGCTTTAATGTGTTTCTTTTACAATGAAGAGCACTTTAGTAGAACAGATCGATGGAGAGAACAGTTTCAAGAAGACTATGGAACAACTATTGACGATAATGACTATCAAATATTATCTAAGTTTAGCATTAATTATGAAACTTTTTTAGATACTGTTTTCCAAAATTATCTAAACAATTAGCTTTGCTAAACGAAACGATTATTACTTTAGTAAAACAAAACTTGCCAGTAAAAATAGAAACTCTTGACGGATGTATTATTTCTTGGGATTTCGCCTAGTGCTACAGAGATAAAACGTAGTATTTATAACCCTGTTTCAGGAAACCATGAACAGGTAAAGGTACGGATTGCTACGGATACTTCTAAGCCTAGTCACACAAGGTTGACGAGGCATAAAAGAAGTTTTAGACCTAATTTCGTTCATTCTATTGATGCCGCTATTATGTGATTGTTTCTTCAAAAGTTTTTTAAAAAGACAAAGATAAGGTTAAATCACTTACATGATTGTGTGATGTTACACCCAAACGATGTAGACGTTTTTTACGATATAGTTACAGACATTTATTGTAGTCCTGAATTAGGTACTATGGCAAACGATTTATTTTTCTCTCGTATAAAAAAAGACTTAGCGGGAGAACCTCTTAAAACAGTGATAAATCTAGAAGAACAATTTATAAAAAATATGGATGATTTTCAGATTACTAAAGACGTTTTTGAACCGCGGAAATGTTACCGGTTTGAAGGTACTAAATAATTTATGTTTTTTTTCATCGTACCTATATGGAGTGATAGCGAAATTATATATTAATATATATGATAAATAATATGAATCTTTAACCTTTAGAACAAAATCCTAACTATTATCTTTTTTAAGTAATCGTACCCTCGTTTAAACTATAAATTCTAATGTTTACTACTGTTATGTATTAAAATTTATATTAATTTTAAATACGCTCTTCATTCTAAAATTATTTTAATATAGATTCAATTTTAAGCTTTTTTGACTCTTGTTGAAAAAAAAAACTATTTTCTAATAATATCTTTTATACTTACGTGTTTGGGTGAAAAACTATATTTTTATATTTTTAATTGTAAAGAAAGGATTTGAACCTTTAACCTTTAGAACATGAGCCTAACGAGCTACCGTTGCTCCTCTTTACAAATTTCTTTTACTTTTTTTTTTTATAATTAAATGATTTTCTTGTTTTTATAAATTCTCCAAACTTAAATCCTATCATTTCTTTTGTAATTAAAACTTTTTCAAAGGTATTTCCAATATAAAGTACTACTGTTTTATTTAGAAATAAACTTGTTATTAAAGAGTTTTTAGTTATGATTTTTTTATTATTAATATAAGGACCTTTTCTAAATGATCGCTTCATTTTAAAAATATTTTTTGAATTTTTTTGAATTTTTGCATAATTTTCCCCAAGGACTGACAGATGGACGTCCTCCTGATGTTTTACCTTCTCCACCCCCGTGAGGATGATCTACAGGATTCATTGCAACTCCTCTTATAATAGGTCGTTTATTCAGCCATCTAGATCGTCCTGCTTTTCCTAATGTTTTTAATTTATTATTTTCGTTAGATATTTTACCTATAATTGCTCTACAATTAGAGGGTATTTTTAAAATTTTGGTGTTTGTCAACAAAATTTTACAAAAATTTATATTTTTTTCTATAAGTTTTGCAAAATTTCCAGCTGTTCGAACATAAAGGCTTTTACCGTCTTTTTTATTTGAAATATTATGTATAAATGTACCTATTGCGATATTGGATAATTCTAGAGAATGGCCTAATTTATGCTCTGCTATAGAGCCTGATTTAACTATATCTCCTATTTTTAAAAATCTAGGTGCTATGATATATCTATATTTTTTTTTTATACTATTATAAATAACTGCTACATGTGCTGTTCTGTTCGGGTCGTATTCTATGCTAATAACAATATCAGTGGATGCTTTTTTTCTTAAAAAATCTATTTTGCGATACTTACGTTTTACACCACCACCTCTATGATACATTGTAATTTGACCTGTATTATTCTTACCAAGCGACTTTTTTTTGATTTTTAAAAGTTTTTTTAAAAATGGTTTCTTCGATAAATTTTTATATTTTAATTGTATTAAATTTCTTAAAGAGGGTGTTATAGGTTTTTGGATTTTAATACTCATATTTTTGAATTTCTTTTTTTAAATAATAATGGCTGATTTGTATTGTCTAGAAATTTGCTTGAATAAAATTTGTTTTTTTGGTTTTTTTATTATATTATCTTGTGTCATTACTACAGCGGCTATTACTGCTACTAATAATATAATACCTGCTAATAAAAATTGAACAATATAATGTGTATAGATTATTTGACCCAATGCTACAATATCTGTAATATTATCTATTGTTTTAAACCAATTTATATAATAGTTCGCTAATATTGTATGTTCATATGTATTTACCCAAAATGAATTGAATAACATATAAATTACTTCAAGAAAAAATAATATACCTAAAAAAAAGCCTATAGGAAAATATTTTAACAAATCTAACTGACTATTTTTTATTTTTATATCTAACATCATTACAACAAATAAAAATAATATAGAAATTGCTCCTACATAAATAATTAAAAAAGATAATGCTATAAATTCTCTTTCAAAAACTAATAATAAACCTGAAGATATTATAAAATTCAACACTAAAAATAACACTGAATGAATTGAATTATTTGATAATATAATAGCTAAGCTATTAAATATCATTAATAAAATAAATAAAAATATTAAAATATTAAACATATATAGTTAAATTATTAAATATTATAACATAAAATTTGTACTAGTTATTCTTAACTTTTTAGAACATTTTATCATTATAGTTGACAATTTACTGTAACTGTCTTTACCACCAATAAAAAAATCTTCAATCCAAAAATAACCTTTTGTTTTTAATATAGGGGTTTTTTTTTTTGAATATTTTTGTTGACTTATCATTAATGGATCGTTAACTTTTAAGTAAGAGTCAAAAATAAATTTTGTTTTTTTAGGAAAATAAAAAATTTTTAAAATATGTAAATTACTTCTAAATTTTTTATATAAACATACTACTTTTTTATATTTATTTATATCATTCAAAAAATTTATTTTACTTAAAATATTAAAAAAGTTTCTGATTAAAGACCAATTAGATTTTTCAATTGTATTATTATTTTTTACTATTTTAATTTTTTTTTTTAAAATACCTTCATTAGTCAACATGATAGCAGATTCTTCAAAAAAAACTTTATTAGGTAAATTATAGAAAATATATGAATCGTATTCTTTCATAACTTTAAAATAATTATTTAAAAAAAATGAATTGTTTTGTTGTATCATAATTTTTTTAAAGACTATATTTTTATTATAATAATGTAATAATTTAACTTTTATTAAATTATTCAATTTTGATGTCTTTAAATTTATATTTATTAAATATAATACGCTAGACATGTTATAATCTATTGATGAATATTCTTTAAGTTTTGTAATATAACTAATTGTAGATTCTGTCAATGAAACATTTAAAGTATTTAAAGCTAGTATTGGTTTGATTTTTTTTAATAAATCAAGTGTATTTGTAATCCCATATGTATCATTTCTGTTAAATAAAGAAGATCCTAATACAACCAATGGCTTTCTAGCTGTTATTATTTCTTGACATATTGTATTATTACCTTCAGCAATGTTTTTAAGCAAATTGATATTAAAACCTAACGTTTTAAATGGATAAGTATTATTAAAATTAGAGCCCAACGTTAATACTTTAAAATTTCCTTTTAAATATCGTTGTCGCAGTTTTATATTAAAATAACTATTTTCATATCGTAAATTTACATTTAATAAACAACAAAAATCATTAAATTTAATATCATTTATGGAATTTGTAGTAAAGCTAGATTCTAAATTTGTTTTTATTTTATATGTGTCTAACTTTCTTATTTGTATAAAATTGTACTGTTTTTTTAACCCAATTAGAATTAACATTATTTCAAAGCTTATTTCTGTGTTTATCAATAACGTAATATGAAATTTTTTAAAAAGATGCTTTTTTAATTGATCATAAAAATATATATTTAATACTAATTCTTTTATTAAATTTTTCCATGTTTTTTTTATTATAGACTTTTTAAAAACTAAAAATGTTTCGGTAATACGCTCTGGAGAGAACATTCCATTAAATGAAAATCTTGTTTTATCTGATAACCAATAATTCTGAAAATCTTGAGAGTCTATATTTGAATTTGACAAAACTTTAACAATTAAATTGTCTTTTAAGTAAATTAAAATATTTATCCCAAAACTATCGGTAAAATCGAATGATTTTACTACTTTTAATTCCCAAGATCTTTTTACAAAAGGGTATGGTTTTGACGTTAACGCTCCTACAGGGCATATATCAATGACATTTCCTGATAATTCTGAACTAAAGTTTTTATTTAAATATGTACCTATTTCTGAGGTCATACCTCTACCAAAAACACCTAATTCACTAGTACCAGCTATTTCATTTGAAAATCTGACACATCTGGTACAATGTATACATCTTGTCATAACTGTTTTTATTAAAACGCCTAAATTTTTATTTGTAACAATGCGTTTGTAATTATAAAATCTTTTTTGAGTGCTACCAAAATAAAAAGCTTGATCTTGTAAATCACATTCACCACCTTGATCACATACGGGGCAATCTAATGGATGATTTAATAATAAAAACTCTATAACATTTTCTCTAGCTTTTTTCACTAAAGGACTATCAGTATATATTTCCATTTTATTTGTAACTGACATAGAGCAAGCTACTATAGGTTTTGGAGAGTTTTTTACTTCGATCAAACACATTCGACAATTACCTGCTATTGAAAGTTTTTTATGATAACAAAAATGAGGTATTGTAATCCCTAAGTTTTCACAATAAGCTATAATAGAATGTATATTAGATGAAAGTTTATATTTTTTATTATTTATGTAAAAATATTTCATTTTTTTAACTTTTTAATGATTTTATTTTATCTACGGCAATTGTTTGTTTTACTTTATAATATGCTGATAATATGGATAATCCTATCGCTGATTCAGATGCCGCTACCGTTAATACGAATAATACAAATAATTGTCCTATAATATCATCTAAATAAATTGAAAATACAATAAAATTTAAATTAACTGCTAATAGCATTAATTCTATAGATATAATAATTATTAAAATGTTTTTTCTATTTACGACTACACCTAAAATACCTATTATAAAAATTATAAAAGTAAAACTAAGAATATAATATATGTTAATTAAAGTCATTTTAAGTACATTGGGGGTTGAACCCAAGATCTGTAGATTAAAAGTCTAATGCTTTACCAACTAAGCTATGTACTTTATAAAATTTATTGAATTTTATATATCAGATAGGATTTTTGTTTTTATAGGTAATTTAGTTGCTCCTATATTTAATGCTGTTTTTGCTTTTTCTTTAACAACGCCACATATCTCAAACAATATCATACCGGCTGTAATCTTAGCACTCCAATTATGGATAGACCCTTTTCCTTTCCCCATACGCACCCCTAATGATTTTGACATAATCGGAATATGCGGAAATACTCTAATCCATAGTTTGCCATTTCTCTGTATTTTTCTATTAATTGACTGTCTAGCTGCTTCAATATTTTTGGCTGAAATTACACCAGATTCTATTGATTTTATACCAATGGTGCCAAATTTTAAAGTATGTGCTTTATAATTAAATTTTTTTAATCTACCTTTTTTTACTTTTTTGTATTTTATTTTTTTTGGACTTAACAACATATACTGGTTAAATATTAAAACTTTTTATAAATTAATTCTTTAATAATAAAAGATTAAGAAAGTTAAATTATCTATAATGCAAATAAAATTAAAAAACCCATCATTAATGAAAATAATGCAATAGCTTCTGTTAATGCAAAACCTAAAATAGCTAATTTAAATAATTCATCTTTTAAAGAAGGATTTCTAGAAATACCTAATACTAATGCACCAAAAACTGTTCCAATACCAACACCAGCACCTGCTAAACCAATAGTCGCTAAGCCAGCACCAATAAATTTTGCTGATTGTAATAATACCATATATAATTTTTATTATAATTAAATTCATAATATATTACGTTTTTTTATTACTACCATGTAAAAATCAAAATATCATAAATTGTCTAAGTTAATAATGTAAATTACATATCATATAACCATAATTTTACTCCTAATGTTCCATTATTTGTATATGATACTGCTGTGAATAAGTTGACCGATTTTTTTAAAGTATTACGAGGTACATCTCCGATTTCTAATCCTTTAATAGATGCTCTTGCTACACCATTTATTCTTCCTTTTATTATTAATTTTAATCCTTTAACTGATGTTATATTTGCTTTGAACAATAAAAGTAAACTTTGCTTTAAAAATCTAAGAAAATTAGTGTGTTGTTGTGATAACGACATTTGAAATACTAAATAATTCACTAATAATTGTGCTGTACTTTTTTTTTTAAAAATAATTATTAAAATATTTAATAGTTCTTTAAAATACTTAAATTTATTATAAAAACGGAGTTGCATTACAATTCGTCTAAAAATAAGTGCTTCTTTATTTTTTAATCGTAATGACTTTCCTTTATTATTTTTTTGAAAAACAAGTATAATTTTAACTTTATTTTTAAAATATGTTTTTAAAACATCTAATAGTTTTAAATTAAATCTATTTAGAATCATTTGCTTTTTCTTTTTCCATTTTTTTTTATAATAATTTAGTTTTTTTTCTCTAATATAAAAAATTCTTTTTTTTGAATTATTTTTTATTGTGAGTTTACGATTTAAGAAAAATAGTGTTTGCTTAGGTTTTTTTTTAAACTTTAATTTTTTTTTTGTAATATTTTCTTTTTTTAAAATGTTGTTAATAATTTTAATTGCTTTTAAAGTAATAAAAAAAGAAACAAAAACTTTGCAAATATTTTTAGAAAGTGTTGTTTTTATAAAAATTATACTTAAACCAAATTTATTAAAAAATTGTTTAAGATAACTTTTTAATTTTATATCTATATAAAGTAATATTGACTTTTCTTCTTTTTTTTTTTCTAAATAATTAGAATTCCAAGTTTCTTGTAAATTTGTTCTTAAAAATGTTGAGTTTGCTTTTTGGCCCATATTTATGTTTTTTTTCTAACTGTGTATGTTTAATTTTTCTTGAGAAGTTGTAATTATAAATGTATTTATCAAATTCAATTAAATTTTACTTTAGTAAACAAAACCTTTTACTAAAATATGTTATTATATAAGCTTTTTGCTCGTAATCTTTTTATAAATAAAACACTTTTACCTAATTCTTATATTTATAAAAAATTTTTTTTTATTCTTCATAATTTAATAATAAAACTTTTTTTTAATTTTTTAATTCCTTCTATAATAAGTGAAATAAAAATTAAAATGCATATTTTAAAATATTTAAAAAATAATCCATTATATTATATTAGTTATTTTGATTTTATTAATATTAAAATTAGTATAAATTATATAATAAAGTTTATAATCTATAAAAAAAATATAATGCTACACTTAACAGATATTAAGGGAACTACGTTACTTTATATTAACTCTGGATTGTTAAATAATTTAAAAAATCAAAAAATAAACAAACATACTATCTTAAAAACGTTATCTATTGTTTTAGAGAATGTTCATTTCTCTAAAAATAGTCAAATAGCTATACACTTTAACAGTAATCTTAAAAACTTTAATAAGCTTATCATAAAATTTATAAAATCAAATTATAAAATAAATATTATAAAATTATTTAATCTAACACCACATAATGGTTGTAGACCTAAAAAACTTAAAAGATTAAAAAGATTTTCTCTTTCAAATATCAAATTTTAAGAAGAAATGACTGAGTGGCTAAAAGTAATAGATTGTAAATCTATAGGAATTTTCCTACCGTAGGTTCGAATCCTACTTTCTTCTAATAAATAAAACCGAAATATGACGCAGTTTGGTAGCGTGCCTGTTTTGGGTACAGGAAGTCATGTGTTCAAATCACATTATTTCGAAATCTTATAATAAAAATATTTAATAGTTTTATTTAAACTATATAAAAATAATTTTAAATTAAATCGATACTTAAAAGTACTCATCTTATAAAATTGATTTAAAAAGTAAAATTTATTAAAAAATATTATTCCTAAACTATCCTTTTTATTTTTAATTATAATTTCTTTAATAAAGCAACTAGAATTTAATTGTGTCAAATTTTTTATAGGATATAGAAAACTAAAATTAGTCAAAAATAAAAATTTATAATTTATAAATGGTGTGTTTTTAATAAAAATATACCCTTTTTTAGTACTAACATTAAATAATTTTATTTTTTCATAATTATTAACTGTTTTTCTATAAAGAAAGAGATGAATAGTATTTTTAGCTAAACTTGCTTGTATGCGTTCTATTTGTTTTTTTGTTATGTTATAGTTCATTTGCTTTTTTAAGCTCAGTAGGATTCGAACCTACAACAAAACCGTTATGAGCGGGACGTTCTACCATTAAACTATAAGCTTTTTAAAAGTATGACTTTAAGTATCTTTCAATTAATAATTTTAATTATTATTATAATACTTTTTTTTGGTGATATTAAACAATTAAAAAAAAAAATTTATTTAGTTATAGGTTTTTTTTCCTATAACAATATGAAAAAAACAACAAGCAAAGAAAAAAAAATTGTCAGGAAAAAAGGGAATTGAACCCCTGAATTACGGTTTTGGAAACCGCTGTTCTACCGACTGAACTATTTTCCTTAGAATAAATTTTAATGATTTTATTACATGAACTTAGAAATAGAACATATATTTTTATAATTTTCTTATCAAACATTTTACTAATTACTTATTTTTATAAAAATATTTTATTATATATAATAGTTAAACCCTACTTAGTCACTACCAACAAATATTTTTATTTTATTTTTACAAATATTACTGAAGTTTTATATAGTTATCTAACGTTAACTTATTATATTACTTTTATTTTTTCTATAGGTTTTTTTTTTTTTACTATAATTGATTTTATTTGGTTAGGTTTATATAACTACGAAAAAAACCAAATTAAAACTATAATTTTATATAGTTTTTTTTTAATTTTTTTAAATAGTTTTTTTTTACAAACATATATTTTACCTTTTAGTTGTAGTTTTTTTTTAAATTACAGTCATAACTTAGAAGATAAATTATGTTTCACTTTTTTTTTTGAAACTAAATTAAAAGAATATTTATGTTTTTATTTTAATTTTTTTTTTATTAATTTTATAACGAGTCAATTGTTGCTACTTTTTATATTAAACTGGAAATTTTTTTTTAAAACAAATAATTCAATTAAAAAATTAAAAAAAACTGTTTATTTGCTTTTAATAATATTTTCAACCATTATGACACCTCCTGATGTGCTAAGTCAAGTTTTAATTAGCGTTATCAACATAATAATTTTTGAATGTTTTACATTTTTTTATTTATTCTTTATTTTAGTAAGGCAACCAATTAAAGCTAATAAGTATTCCTGATGTAAATAATAAATAACCTAAAGATAATGGTAAAAAAGATTTCCAACCTAATAACATTAATTGATCATATCTATACCTAGGTAGTGCTGCTCTAGAAATAATAAAAAAAAAGACAATAAAAACTATTTTTAAACTAAACCAAAAAAAACTAGGAAGTAAATTAAATGGTGGTAAATTAATTAAAGGTAGCCAGCCTCCTAAAAATAGAATAGTAATAAAAGAGCTCATTAATAACATATTTGCGTATTCACCTAAAAAAAATAATGCAAATGTCATAGCAGAATATTCTACGTTATACCCTGAAACCAATTCTGCCTCTGCTTCGGGTAAATCAAAAGGATGACGATTCGTTTCTGCTAACATAGATATAGCAAATAAAATAAAAATAGGAAATAAAGGTACAATATACCAGACATATAATTGAGCATTTACTACTGAACTTAAATTAAAAGATCCTGAACATAAACAAACATTAACAATTATAAAACCTATAGATACCTCATATGAAATCATCTGAGCTGTAGACCTCAATGCTCCTAAAAATGGATATTTAGAATTACTAGACCAGCCTGCAATTAATATACCATAAACACTTAAAGATGAAATAGAAAATAAATAAAGTATTCCTAAATTAATATCAGCTAAAACAGCTGTTTCTGAAAATGGTATTACAGCCCAATTAATTATACTTAAAAAAAAAGTAATAATAGGTGCCAATATAAATAATATAAAATTTGAATTACTAGGGAAAATTGTTTCTTTTGCAAATAGTTTTAGACCATCGGCTAATGGTTGCAATAGTCCTAAGTATCCTATAACATTAGGACCTTTTCTTCGTTGTATAATACCCATAATTTTTCGTTCAGCCAACGTAAAATAAGCCACAGCAATTAATAACGGAATAATAATAGATAAAATTTTTATAATTAGTATAAAAGTTATATAAAACATGTGTTAAAAAGGTTAAAGAGAGACTTGAACTCTCATACTTGAATTTGCAATTCAGTGCATTCGCCTATATTATGCTATTCAACCATTTTAAGAAAAGGTGGGATTTGAACCCACGGTATTTTATTAACAAATACAATAGTTTTCAAAACTAACACTTTAAACCGCTCAGTCACTTTTCCTTTTTAAATACGTAAAAGCAATTGAAAGGATTTGAACCTTCAACAATAACCTTGGCAAGGTTACACTCTACCAATTGAGTTACAATTGCTAAAATCTTTTTTAAATAAGTAATCTATATTGTTTTGTTAAAAATTTAAGTTCTTCAAGCTTTTTACAATTTGTATATATTTTTATATTTAAATCCGGTAATTGTCTGAAAAATAAATAATTCTTTTTTATTTTCTTTTCAACTAAAATAGTAGATAAACTAAGCCTTAATACTTTTTGAAAATAATTTGAAGATTCAAATAAAAATAATTTTTTTTTTATTATATGTTTTAAAAAAGAATCACTCCATTTATTAAATAATACTATTTTACAACAAACGGGAGAACCTTTTTTTACTTTAACAAATATATCTAAAGACGGTTTTGTATGATGAGTTACAGGTTTTAAACTAGAAATTTCTAAAGCTAAAACAGCTGAAGTTATTTGTTTCTCATTTGGGTTTGTTAAATAATATTCTATTTCAATCGCTTTTATTCTAGGAATTTCTATTAAATTTTTATAAAAAAATTTTATAAATAATTTTCGCCTTATTTGATTATTATAATATTTTTTTAAGGTACTCATATTTATTAACTAATACTTCCAGACGCTAAATTAATTAATTTCATTCGTGTTTTTTTAAATTGTTTTGAAATAGGACCAATAATACGAGATGCTATAGGTTTTTCTTGATTATTCAATAAACAAATAGAATTTTCAAAAAAATATAAGTAACTGCCATCTTTTTTTTTTTTTTTTTTTTTTGTACGAATTACCATAGCTTTATATATTTCTCCTTTTTTTACTTTTGAAGTTATTTTAAATTTATTTCTTAATTTTATTACAGAAACTATGATTAAATCTCTTGTTGATGCTTTTTTTTTTTTAAATCCTCCTAATACTTTTATACACTTTACTAATCTAGCACCTGAGTTATCTATTACTTTTAATTTTGTTTGCTGTTGAATCATATTTTTAAATTTTAACTAAACATTTATAACTCAATTGGATAGAGTATTGGATTTCGGTCCCAATTGTTGTAGGTTCAAATCCTACTAAATGTAATATTTTAAAACCATCTAAAATGAGAAAATGTTTTTTTAATGTAAACAAATTCATGAAGTTTTCTTTTTGAATCTATAATTTCTACATTATCTTTAGAACTTTTTAGTATTATATTTTTAAGTTTTAATTTAAAAAATTCGTCATTATTATTTTTTCGTAATTTTTTTATAATTAATTTTATTGTAAAATTGTTTCGAATTCTTTGAGTTGCTAATGTGTATGGTATATATGTTATTATTGTTTGTTTTTTTTTCTTTTTTAATTTTTTTAAATATAAAATAGGCATATTGTTTATTATAGCTAAAAGTAATATTAATTTATAGTTTTTTAAAGAAGATTTTTGTAACAGCATTATACTTTTTAAAAACTGTTTTTCAGCCAAAGTTTTTAACCCATTAATCATAATATTATTTTCAAAACTATTTTTTAAAAATGTAGTTTTTTTAAGGTTTTTTAGCACCATATTTTGATCTCGATGTTTTTCTGTTTTGTAACCCTTTAAAATCATATTTACCTCTAATTAGCTGATATTTAATACCGGGTAAATCCTTTACACGCCCTCCTCTAACCAACACGGATGAATATTCTTTCAAAGTGTGACCTTCCCCAGGAATGTAAACATTTACTTTAAGATTATTTGTTAATCTGACTTTAACTAACTTTCTGATAGCTGAGTTCGGCTTTTTTGGAGTTCTTGTAAATAATTTTATACAAATGCCTTTTTTTTGAGGATTTCTTATTAATGCAGGTACTTTATTTATTTTTTTTTTTTTTTTTCTTTTTTTGTTACATAATTGATTTATAGAAGTCATTTTTTCTATTACCAAAAAGGGGATTTGAACCCCTACTCAATATTGAACTAGAACCTAAACCTAGCATGTCTACCAATTCCATCATTTCGGTACTTTTATATACTCATTATCGGACTTGAACCGATACTCATTATTGAATCAAATTTTAAGTCTGACGTGTCTACCAATTTCACCAAATGAGCTATTTTTATGAATTAATTTACCAAAACTCTTTTAAAAACATTTTGTAAAATATTAACATTACTTTTTAAAAAAGTTTTTAACGTTTTTAATTTTACATTATTTTTTTTTAGTTTTTTAATTCGAAATTTTTTAACTTCAATACATAAAGGTAATATTTTATATACCGTAAAAAAATAATAAAGATTTACTATACAAAATAAACTAAAAATCTGAGAACCTGAACTTAATAAATCAAATTGAGGAATATATAAATGTACTAAAACTTTTTGGAAATAATTGGATTTGAACCAATAACCTTATACTTGCAAAGCATACACTCTACCGTTGAGTTATATTCCCTTAGATAGTAATAGTCTTTTTTCTCTTTAAGATGGATTTGAACCACCGTCAAAACGGTTAACAGCCGTCTGCTCTACCTCTGAGCTACTAAAGAGCTTATTTATAGTTTTTTATTCTATTTATATTAAACCAAAAAGGAAAGTATATAAAATAATTATATTTTTTTACAGTGTCATTTAATATTATTTCTAGTGTTCTATAATTAATTGATACATATTGTAATGGTAAAGGCCATAATTGAGATTGAACTAAAAATCCTTTAATCAAATTTTTAGATTGTTTTTTTATTGTTATCTTATCACCTTTTTGAAGTACTAATGAATAATTTGTTATAATACTATTATTCACTAAAACATGCATGTGTTTGATTATTTGTCTAGCATTTTTTATACTAGTACAAAACTTACTTCTATAAAGAATAACGTCTAATCTCGATTCTAATAAATTAAATATTTTTTGTTTTTTTTTTGATTTTATTATGAGTCTATCGATATTAGTTTTAGATCGTTTACTATAGTGTAAATCGAATTTTTGCTTATTTTGTAAAAAAGATTTAAATTTCTTTTTCTTAGAGGTTCCACAATTGTATTGTAAGACGTGTCTATAAATATCAAAATACTTGTATACACCTAGAAATGCGTTAGATATTTGAGACACTGAACGAGCTTTCTTGTTGTTTTTTAATAATTTTTTAATAAAATATTGCCATTTTTTTTTTTTTAATCTTAAAAATATTTTTATATTTTTATTTAAAACATTTTCTCTTAACTTTAAAATTTTTTTGTATACTGGCTTATATATATTTTTTTTATTTAACATATTTTTATAAACTTTATTATAAAATAATTTATTTTCCAAGAACGTTTTATTAACTTTCCTTTTATTTTTATTGAGTTTTGATACTTTGATGAATTAGAAAAGCTTTTGTAATATTCGTATTTTGTCGTTGTTCTTTTTTTTTTTGTATTATACAAACATTCTCTATTGAATAGTTTTTTCATATAAAAGTTTTTTAAAGTTTTTTTGGTTTTTTTTTATTTATTTTTTCATTTTCATATAAAATTCCTTTTCCTTTATAAGGTTCTGGTTTTTTATACGACCTTATTCTAGAAGCTGTTTCACTTAATGAATCATAATTAAAACTTTTTAAGTACATTGTTGTATTTTTAACAAAAAATATTTTTATATTATTAGATGGTTTAAAAAATATATTATGACTATAACCCAAATTTAATTTAAAAATCTGAAATTCTCTATGAATCAATAGAAATTTGTAGCTTAATCCTATAAACTTTAATTTTTTTGTTAGTAATAATGATACTTCCAAAATTTTTTTTTTTATGAATAAAATATATTTTTGTTTCTTTTTTTGTGTTACTCGACTGTTTTTTGATTTTTTAAAGTAAAATAAATCTGTTATATAAACTATCCTTTTTTGTTTAATAAAAAGAGTTATAAATTCCTGTTTAACATATCGTGTTCCAAAAGGACCTTTTATTATCATATAATTTTTTACTCTATCTAATAAAATAATTACATTTTTAGGAACTTTTATTTTGCTTTTTTTTATTAAATATATTAACATTTAATTAATTAAAAAAAGCGGTTCTCCGCCTAAATTATACCTTTTGCATAAATTTGTGGTTAATAAACCTTTTGTAGTATTTATTATAAATACACCTAAGTTAGACTTAACTTTCCATATTTGCCTAGCTTTTAGATATATCAAATTACCAGGTTTAGACAAAATTTTTACTTTAGATATAACAGGTATTTTATTTTGATATTTTAAAAATATTTTAATACTTTTTTCTGTTATTTTAGTGGGTTTGTATCCAGCTATTAAATTCTCATTCCATAAAAAATGAAGTAATGCTAAATTTTTTTTAGTAAATTTTACGAAAATAACTGATTTGTATATTAGTTGGTTATTTTTTATTGTATTTAATAATTCTATCATATTTTCTTTTGTTTAAAGATAGATTTGAACTATCGACACAAGGATTTTCAGTCCACTGCTCTACCTACTGAGCTACTTAAACTTTTTTTTTAATAAAACTTCTCCAAATAAGTCAAAAGTTCTTAAATAATCAGTTTTTATATTTTTTATCATATAATAATTATTGACATTTAACTTATTAATAATTTTTTTTTGTTTAACAAAACTAGAAGATGTTAATAATAACTTATTAAAAATATCTTGTGATAAATTTTTAAAAATTTTTTTAAAAAAAATATAAAATAAATACTTATTTATTATAAAAATATGTAAAAATACTTTATAATAATTATACCCAATATGCTCTTGAGCTGTTTTGAATACAAAAGGTGATTTTAAAACACTAAAAAAACTAGTAGACGTTTTTTTTTGGTTTACTTTAAAATCTAATTGTATCCAATTATATTTAAACATAATTTCTTTAAAGTAATACAAATATTTTCTTATAATTAACTTTTTTTTTGTTTTTAAATGAATGTGAATATTCATTTAATGTAAATTAATACTATCATTTAAATATATACAAGTAAGTATTGTAAATACGTAAGCTTGTATTACTGCTACAGCTAACTCTAAACCCATTAAAATTATCAAAACAAGTAATGGTATTAAATGTGCACAAAATAACAAATCGTCTAATAAAAGCATACTCCAAGAAAAACCTACAATAACTTTTAATAGAGTATGACCAGCCATTAAATTGGCAAATAGTCGAACACCTAAACTAATTGGTTTAAAAATATAAGAAACAAATTCGATAGGGACCAATAATAAAGCTAAACCAAATGATGTATTTGATGGAATAAATAAAGATAACATTTTAAATTTATAAATATTAAAGCCGATAATATTTACTCCAATAAAAACAGTCATAGATAAACTAAAAGTTATTATTAAATGACTGGTAATTGTAAAACTATAAGGAATTAATCCTATTAAATTTGCGATTAAAATAAAACTAAACAATACCGATATAAAAGGTAAATATTTTTCACCATCGTTACTTAAATTGTCATATAATAGTTGTGCTATTACTTCATACAGAGATTCTACTAATATCTGCCAATTAGACGGAACTAAATAAAACGAAGTTTGTTTTAACAAACACGTAATAAGAAAATAAAAACTTAAAAATGAAATTATTGAAATTAATAATAAGTTAGTTAGTGAAAAATCTAAACAAAACAATTTTAAAGAAAATAAAGAAATAATTTGAAATTGCTCTAAAGGTGTAAATAACATAATTTTAAATGTTGTTTTAAATTTATTTTAATTTATATCTTGCTAATTTGTACTCAATATTACCGATTACAGGAATTAAAAATAAAAAAAATAAAAAATAAAAAATAGTAGCTATCTGACCTACCAAGATGTATGTATCTTTTACAGGTTTTTGACCTACCCAACCTAAAATTAAAAAATCAGCTACAAGTAACCAATAAAAAATTTTAAATAAAGGTCTGAATGTGGTACTTCTAACTTCCGAAGTGTTAATAAAAGGTATAAAGAATAAAATAATTAAAGATCCTCCCATAGCAATTACTCCACCTAATTTACTAGGAATAGATCTTAGTATGGCATAAAAAGGTAAAAAATACCATTCAGGTACAATATGAGGTGGCGTTTGCATTGGATCTGCTGGTATATAATTATCAGGATGCCCTAATGCATTTGGGTAATAAAAAATAACAATACAAAATCCAAATAGAAATAAAAAAAAAGAGAATAAATCTTTAACAAAAAAATATGGATAAAACGAGATTTTATCAACACTACTATCTACACCCAATGGATTGTTAGACCCATCTTTATGTAACAGTGCTAAATGTATTATAACAAGTGCAGCTATAACGAAAGGTAAGACAAAATGAAGACTAAAAAATCGATTTAATGTAGCATTACTTACTGTAAATCCTCCCCACAACCATTGGGTTATAGGTTGACCCACTAAAGGAATTGCAGATACTAAACTAGTAATAACGGTTGCACCCCAAAAACTCATTTGTCCCCAAGGTAAGACATAACCCATAAAAGCAGTACCCATCATTAATATAAATATTAAAACACCAGAACACCATAATAATTGTCTAGGTGCCATATAAGAACCATAATATAAACCTCTAAAAATATGACAATAAACCACTATAAAAAACATAGAAGCTCCATTTGCATGCATATATCTAATTAACCAACCGTTATTAACATCACGCATAATATGTTCTACACTACTAAACGCTAAATCGATGTGTGGGGTATAATGCATTGCTAAAAAAATACCTGATAGTATCTGAATAACTAAACATATACCAGCAATAGCACCAAAACTCCAAGCATAGGTTAGATTAATAGGACTTGGATAATGTATCAAATGGTTATCTAATATAGATAATAAATAGTTTTTATTCCATCGAGTTCTGTTAAGAACAAATGATGAAATTAAATTAAAGTTATATGATTTTTTAAATGAAAACTTTTTTTTTTTTAATTTTAAATACTTCATGTTAAATAAATAAAGATTTGCACTTTATTTATTTTAAAAAATTAAAACGAAATAGACGAGAATCGAACTCGCAATCTTTGGCGTGACAGGTCAATGCTTTACCAAATTAAGCTACAATTTCTTTTATGTTTTTTTAATACACTTAACAAGTATTGATTACTATAATACTTTTAAGATAAACCACCCCACCAATAAACAGCCAAAAATAAAAATAACCAAACAACGTCTACAAAATGCCAGTACCAAGCTGCTGCCTCAAAACCAAAATGATGGGTGCTTGTAAAATGGTTATAAACAATCCTTAAAAAAGATATAAATAGGAAACATGTACCAATAAAAACATGAAAGCCATGAAAACCAGTTGTCATATAAAAACATGATCCATAAACACTATCCGTTATAGTAAAAGGTGCTTCCACATATTCTAATCCTTGTAAACATGTAAATAGAATCGCTAATATCAATGTGCATAATAATGCGATTAATGATTGTTTTTTAGCTCGAACTATAATAGAATGATGAGCCCAAGTAACTGTTGCGCCCGAACTTAATAAAAAAAACGTATTTGTTAATGGTATCCCAGAAGTCGGTATTATAGTTATAGCTGAAGGAGGCCAAACGCCGCCTATATTAAATACTGGAGATAAGCTTGAATGAAAAAATGCCCAAAAAAAAGCAAAAAAAAACATAATTTCAGATACGATAAATAAAATCATACCTAATCTTAATCCTCTTTGTACTTGAAATGTATGTTGATCTTCAAATGTTGCTTCTCTTATAATATCACGCCACCACGTAAACATTACGTATAAAAGCATAAAAAACCCTAACGTTAATAAATTACCACCGTTTATATAATTATGCATATAAAAAACACCACCAGATGTCATTGTAAATGCTGCCAATGCAGCTATAATAGGCCAAGGACTTGGATCTACTAAATGCCATGAATGCTTTGTCTTAATATAATTGAAGACATTAGTCGATGTCAATATCGAGTTTTCTTTTCTATTTAATATTTTAGTATTTATTAATTTTTTACTTATCATTAGTTAATTTTTATAATCTGTTTAATTTTTTAGCTGTTTTAGAGTTTGTTCTAGTTCTCTGACCTCTTACAGGTAAGTTTTTTATTAGTCTTATTCCTCTATAAGTTTTTATATTTATTAATCTTTTTATAGCAATATAATTTTTTTCTTTTAAATCTTTGCTTAGTTTTAATTTTTGTTTTTCTATAATGTTTATGAGTAGTAATACTTGTTCTTCCGATAACATTAAAAGCGTAGTACTTTTAGAAAACCCAACTTTTTTTGATATGTAATTTGAATATAATTTTCCTATACCGAATATTCCTTGTAATGAAAAATAGATCGGGGTTTTTTCATTAAGTTCTTGATTCATTAAATAAATCATTTTTTATTTTAAGCCTAAGTAGATTTGAACTACTGACTTTACGCTTATCAGGCGTATACTCTAAACCAACTGAGTTATAGGCTTTAAAAATAATTTATTTTTTATAATTTAAATAAAAAAAAATTGTAATGAAAAGAATAATAAATAATCTAAAATCTAGTAGATAACCAAAAAAAAACCATAGCTGTTTAACACCTAATAAAATAGTAGTACTTAATAGAAGAATAAACGAATAATGATATAAGTATCCTGTTTGAGCTCGGTATAAATAATACGCTTTTTTTGTTATTAATTTCGATAAACCAAACGGACCAAACACTTCTATAATACCTCTATCTATTAATTTATAACTAATGTTATAACTAAATTTGAAAAAATATTGAACTATAAATTCATTGTAAAGTTTATCGAAAAACCATTTTCTATTTAAAAAATTATATAAAATTCTATAATTCAATTTAGTTATTATTAAAAAATCTTTAAAAAATAAATACATTATAAATGATATTAGTGCTCCTAAAAGACTTAATACAACAGGTAGTATTTTATAAATATGAGGAATAAATTCTGAATCTATAATATTATGTTTATTCGGAGTAATATATATTGAATTAGACCAAAAATCACTTCCGAAACCAATGATCATATCTTTACTAACGTAACCTATAAAAATACTTGGAATTGATAGTAATATTAAAGCTGTCATTATATAATATGAAGAGTCGTAGGCTTGACATACAACTTTTTTAAAACCATTGGGCTTTGTTAAAAAGGTTAAACAAATTAATCTAATAGAATAAAATGCTGTGAAGAAGGCACTTATAGATCCTAATATATAACTAAAGAAGCCTTCGGATGAATATTGACCATATGCTACTTCTAAAATAATATCTTTTGAATAAAAACCTGTTAAAAAAGGAAATCCCATTAATGCTAAAGATCCTATTAACACCATAGAATATGTAAACGGTAATAAATTTTTTAAGCCTCCCATTTTTCTCATATCTTGCTCATCTGCAACTGCATGAATAATTGAACCTGCACTTAAAAATAATAAAGCTTTAAAAAAAGCATGATTCATTAAATGAAATATACCAACATTATAATTTGACAATCCGCATGAAAATATCATATAACCTAATTGGCTACAAGTCGAGTAAGCTATAACTCGTTTTAAATCATTTTGTAATAATCCTATTGTTGCAGATATAAAAGCTGTTAAAGCTCCTAATATAGTAACAAACGAGAGAATACTTGGCGAATACTCATAAAACATAGAGCTACGAGCTAATAAAAAAACACCAGCTGTAACCATAGTCGCTGCGTGTATTAGTGCAGATACTGGTGTTGGACCTTCCATAGCATCAGGTAACCACGTATGCAATCCTAATTGTGCTGATTTACCCATTGCACCAATGAATAAAAAAAAACTAATTAGAGATAACAAATGGAAATCTATTGATAATATATTAAACTTATAACATACAAAATATGGTATAATCGAAAAAATAGTTGCATAGTCTACTGCTTTAAAATTTACAAATATAATAAAAATACCGATCGCTAAACCAAAATCACCAATTCTATTAACAATCATTGCTTTAATAGCTGCTTTATTTGCTTGGATTCTAGTAAACCAAAAGTTTATTAATAAATAAGAGCATAAACCAACACCTTCCCAACCTACAAATAATTGAATGTAATTGTCTGCTGTTACAAGTATTAACATGAAAAATGTAAATAGTGATAAATAAGACATAAATCTGCTTAAATGGGGGTCATTTGCCATATATTCAACCGAATATAAATGAACCAATAAAGAAATAAAGCTTACTACACAACACATTATTACTGTTAATGAATCAAATTGAAAACCCCAATCTACATTAAAAAACCCAGAATCTACCCAAGTAAATAGTTTTATATAAACACAACAATTCATAAAAGCTACTTCAAAAAATATTAACAAAGAAATTAAGAATGTAACTAATAAGCAATTAACAGTTAAAAAACAAGAGCCTTTACCTCCTAAAAATCTACCAAACAAACCAGCAGTTAAAGAACTTAATAAAGGTAAAAAAATAAATAATAAATACATTTAAAACATACAAAAAATTACTTTATATATCTTTTTACTAAAGTTTAAAACTAAGTAATAAAGGACTTGAACCTTTAACGTTCTCGTTGTAAGCGAGGCATTCTACCAATTGAATTAATTACTTTAAATAGATTTTTTTTAACTTTATTATTCATTAAAAACAATGTATGAGTGTTATAAGCTTTTATCCTATTCCCAATCTAAGACATTCGTAAACCAAACATAAAAAAAACCTACACCAAGTTCAAAAATAAAATCAATCATAGACCAAAAACCAATAACGTCTAAATTACTTAAAGATATGCTCCATGGGAATAAAAAGATAGCTTCTAAGTCAAAAACTATAAATAAAATAGCAATAATATAAAATTTTATATCAAATTTATGCCTAGCATCTTCGTAAGGCTCAAACCCGCATTCATAAGATGACAATTTTTCTGAATCAGGATTTTGAACAGATAAAAAATATGATAAACTTAATAAAATTAAAGATAAAAAAATAGAAATAAAAACTAAAATCAAAATACTATAGTATTCTTTATTTAATAAAGATTGATTCGTATTGAAAATATTTATATAATTAGTAGTAAACATAGAATTAAATATTATTAATTTTTTATTATTTTTTCTAATTTTGTTTTAACCCTAACTCCATCAGAAAATGCAACATAAACAGTATAAAAAAAAAATAACGCAGAAAATGCTGAAATTATAGAACCAAAAGAAGCTATTCTATTAAATGCAATAAAAGCATCTGGGTAGTCTGGAACTCGTCTAGGCATACCCGCTAAGCCTAAAAAATGCATTGGAAAGAATGTTAAATTTACTCCAACAAAAAATAACCAAAAATGTATTTTACCTAGAGTTTCTGGATATTTTACTCCGGTCATTTTTTCAAACCAATAATAAATACCTCCTAACATTGAAAATACAGCACCCATCGACAACACATAATGAAAATGTGCTACCACATAATAAGTATCATGTAATGCTATATCTAACCCAGAATTTGCTAATACTACACCGGTTAAACCTCCTATTGTAAATAAAAAAATGAAACCTAAAGCGAACAATGATGGTGTTCTTATATCTATAGAGCCCCCCCATAAAGTAGCTAACCAACTAAATACTTTTATACCTGTTGGTACAGCTATTATCATTGTAGCAGCTGTAAAGTATGCTCTAGTATCAATGTCTAATCCTACGGTATACATATGATGTGCCCATACAATAAAACCAAGAACTCCAATCGAAAACATTGCATATACCATACCTAAATACCCAAAAATAGGTTTTCTAGCTGTACTTACTATAATATGACTAATTATACCGAAGCCTGGAAGTATAAGAATATATACTTCGGGATGCCCAAAAAACCAGAATAAATGTTGAAATAATACAGGATCACCTCCTCCAGCTGGATCAAAAAAAGTAGTATTAAAGTTTCTATCAGTTAAAAGCATTGTGATAGCACCTGCTAATACCGGCAACGATAACAATAATAATACTGCAGTAATTAAAATAGACCAAACAAATAGAGGTAATCTATGCATAAACAATCCTTTTACTCTCATATTTAAAATAGTACATATAAAATTTATAGCACCTAAAATAGAAGCAGCTCCCGATAAATGAAGGCTAAAAATAGCTAAATCTACAGAAGCACCTGAATGTGCATTTACACTAGATAATGGTGGGTAAACAGTCCATCCAGTACCAGCCCCTGCTTCTGCTAACATAGATATAGTCAATAAAACTAGTGAAGGAGGTAATAACCAAAAACTGATATTATTCATTCTAGGAAAAGCCATATCAGGTGCTCCTATCATTAATGGCACAAACCAATTACCAAAACCTCCAATTAAAACTGGCATAACCATAAAAAAAATCATTACAAAAGCATGACCAGTAACTATAACATTGTATAATTGATAATTATTGTCTAAAAATTGACCGTTAGGTAACGATAAATTTAATCTTATAAACATTGAAAGAGTCGTACCTGCAACCCCTGAAAATGCTCCAAAAATTAAATATAAGGTACCTATATCTTTATGATTAGTTGAAAACAACCAACGAGAAATACTATAATAATTCAT